AAGTAATTTTGTACCATCTGCTAAAGCTTGAAGAGTTCCCAAAGGGCCGGCGTATTCAGGGCCAATACGTTGTTGTATCCCCGCAGATATTTCTCTTTCTAACCAAACAATTACTAATACACCTATTGTGATTCCTAATACAGGAGTAAAAATAGGGACAAGCATCCATACGATCTCATATACCTCTTTTAAGGATTCCAATCTAAAAAAAGAATTGATAGCTTGTACTTCTGTTGTATCTATTATCATTTTAACGATCAACTTCTCCCATAATGATATCTATGCTACCTAGTATTGTCATAATATCAGCCAATTTCATTCTTTTAACTAATTGAGGAAGGATTTGCAAATTGATAAAACCCGGCGGTCGGATTTTCCATCTCCAAGGAAAAACACCCTTATCTCCTATCAGAAAAACCCCTAATTCTCCTTTTGGGGCTTCGACTCTCACATAAAGTTCTTGTTTTGACAATTCAAAAGTAGGAGAAGGTTTCTTACTGATAAATCGATAGTCAAAATCATTCCATTCGGGATCCCATACTTTATCAAAGCGCCGGATTTCTAAATTCTCATAGGGCCCCCCCGGAATTCCTTCTAAAGCCTGTTGAATAATTTTTATTGATTCTGTCATTTCACTGATTCGTACTAAATAACGAGCTAATGAATCCCCTTCCTTTTGCCATTGAACTCCCCAATCAAATTCATCGTAAGACTCATAATGATCAACCTTTCGAAGATCCCATTGTATTCCCGAAGCTCGTAGCATTGGTCCCGATAAACCCCAATTTATTGCCTCCTCTCCGCCAATAATGCCTACTCCCTCAACTCGCTCTAAAAAAATAGGATTCCGTGTAATAAGCCTTTGATACTCAGTAACTCTTGTTAAAAAATAATCACAAAAATCCAAACATTTATCTACCCAGCCATAAGGTAAATCAGCAGCGACTCCTCCAATACGAAAATAATTATGCATCATTCGCATACCGGTAGCAGCTTCGAATAGGTCATATATCAACTCTCTTTCTCGAAAAATATAGAAGAAGGGGGTCTGTGCGCCAATATCTGCCATAAAAGGGCCAAGCCATAACAAATGCGAAGCTATACGACTTAACTCTAACATAATGACTCTGATATAGCTGGCCCTTTTAGGCACTTGAATATTGCCTAACTGCTCTGGTGCATTTACAGTTATTGCTTCAGTGAACATAGTAGCTAAATAATCCCAACGTGTTACATAAGGTAAATATTGTATAATTGTTCGGTTTTCCGCAATTTTTTCCATTCCTCTATGTAAATAACCCAATATCGGTTCACAGTCAATAACATCTTCACCATCTAGAGTAACAATGAGTCGAAGAACACCGTGCATTGATGGGTGCTGAGGGCCCATATTGACTATCATAAGGTCATTTCGTGTAGCTGGTGCAGTCATAGGTTTTTTCCCGATTCATTCTTCCATGAATTGCTGAAAGTGAAAAGAGGTTCATCACAATTTAAGCTAAAATTCAAAATTATTCTTCAAATTAATGGTTTTTTGTTTCTCGAATCTCCAACCGGCCGATTAATTCTTTATAACGTACTCTATTTTTTTTTGACAAATAGGCGAGCAGCCGTTGACGTTTTCCTAGAATTTTACGCAGACCTCTCTGAGATAAATAGTCTTTTTTGTGCAATTCCAAATGTGAAGTAAGTCTCCGTATCCTATTGGTGAAAATCACTACTTGAAATTCAACAGACCCCTTGTTGTCTTGGTTTTCCTCTTTCAAAATAGTGACACTGAATGTATTTTTTATCATAAAAAAGCTCCTTCTACCCTTTAATTTACATATAAAATATTTTTTTTTGGATCAGTAATAATAATATTAGTCATTTTAATGTATTAATTAGTATACACAATAATTTTAGTTTTAGTTGGACAGGGATAAAAAAGTAGATGGTACGTTTTTACACTTACTACGTCAAAAAATTTAGACCTAAAATTCGGAATATTACATATATTCGTTTATTTTATAGATTTTAGACAAACAAATTGATACGTCAGTGACTTAGTATTAAATAAAAATGATCTAATATTAGACTGGGACGTAAGATAGGTCATATGTGCATCTGTTTGCTTTTCTATCTGGTACAGAATATATAGGAAAAAATGTACCATTAACCAATTTTTAATTGTGGATATATTCTTAACAAACTAAAACGGCTTCCATTATTGGTATTAAACCAATATCTATTCATACAAGCTAAGTCTTCTAATCGATAATTAGGCCAAAGAAATAACTTTAATTTAATAAATTCGTTTTTATCTCTATAAAGATGGTTTTTTTGATCCAAAAAGGGATTCCTGTTTTTTATGTTCCTTTTGTTACAAAATACGTGATTTTTATCCACACTATTTCTATTTATATTCTTTGAGTTGAAAGAAATTAGAATTCTCAATTCTCTACGCCGTCTAGATGATAAAATATTTTCAGGAACGATAAAATCATAATGTTTTTTGTCTCTCTTTCGAATTATTATTTGATATATTGGGATATATTCATCCAATTTATTTTTATTGATATATCTTTGTTCTCGATATCTTTGAGGAGTTTGGTACTTACTTTTATGAACTAATGATATACCTACGGTTTGATATATAATAAAGTATCCGTCATTTTTTACAGACAAACGAATGGGATCGATAAAAAATATCCCCTTTTTATTCAATTCTATAGGAGTCAATTTTTTTCGAATCACCATTATATCCAGATTTATTTCTTTACTTTGAATAGACGATATAGTAGTATCTCTTGGATTTCTCAGTCCAAGCAAGTAACAATATATCTTGATATTATTGATCATTCTTTCAGTTAAATTCGGAATTAAACCATCGTCTATTATCCATTGAAAAAGCAAATAGTGCTTCCGTAAGAAAATCATTTCTGGTCTCATCTTATTACGGATCTTATATTGTTTTTTCATTTTATCTTGGTTTTGTGAATGTGAATATGATCCAAGGCCTCTTCGGCCCGCGGGTTCTTTTTCTTCTTGATTTTGATTCATTAATTCATAATATCTTTTTTCATTCGATGGTCGAAAAAAATTCCATTTTTTATTTTCGGCGATATTTTTATTTAAATTTAAAAGAAGTAATTTGCTTGGTATAATCCAAGGTTTTCTTTTGTATACATTATAAAGTGACACAAATTCTGGGAAGAACCGAAGTTTCAGATTTGTCGATCTTGGGTTTAGGATTTCTTCATTCATTTCCATCCAATCAAAAAAAAGTTTCTTGTCAGTGATTGGATTTATTTGTAAATCTTGATGAATCATCAGATAAAAAATATCGTTTTTATAGATTTTCTCAATTTTTTGGTAATTCTTCCTTCCAAGATTAGTATTTATATTACTGCTAGAATCCATTTTGGTCCAGGCCTCAATATCTTTTTTTTGTCTTAGAAAAAAATTGAGAATTGTCCAATCAAAATATTTTCTATCTTTATTTTTTTGCATACACAAAATATCACCCTTTATACCACCCTTTTCTAGATAATGATTGATAGGAATTTCCTCCAGGCTTTCAAATAAATTTTGTTTATAATTGTTGTAATTAAAAGTAATTTTTTGGTTGTTATTTAATTCTAATGGTGATCCATAAATAATATATGAGGACTTCTTAATTTCAGAATTAATAGATTTATATGATAAAAGATTATATATATAGTATTTTGTAAAATTCTCTTTTTGGTTTGGTAATGGATATACTTTAAAATCTTTTTGTTTTTTGTGATAAAGTAATAGGTCTTTTTCATACGAATTACATTTTGTTAAATCTTTATTTTGGGTAATACCACCTTCATTTATTGTAGTTCGCCATTTTTGTGGTATTAATCCAAACCATCTAATCTGAGAGAAATTGTATTGATAATGACCTCTTAACCAGTTTTTCCATTGATTCGTTTCAGAACTTTCAAGTTCTGTATGTCTTAATTCGGAATGAAATATTCCTTGTGTTACAAAATAATTTTTTATTGCAGTCTTAAGAAAAACGGGAGTTCTAGGATACTCAAAAATATATCTTAACTTATACAAATTAATAACTTGGGTTTGTGATAATTTGTAAAAAACATATGCTTGTGATAAAGCGGATAAGTCAAAAAAAAGATGTGAATTCCTCTTCCTCTTACTATTCTTAATATTGTAAAGTTGACTTTTTAGAGTCGAAATAAAGTTAATTTCTTTTTTGTTTTTTTTTTCTTGGTTTGTTTTATTATTGTAAATGTATTTATCAAAACAAAAATTTCTTGATTCAAGAACTAGTTGTGTAGGAATTCTGGCAATATGAATGATACATAGAAAGATATCGATGTATATTCTTTTAATTAAAATTTTTATAAACAAATCTAATTTATAGATTAATCGATTGTTTCTTCTTTTTATTTTAAATATTTTCCAAAAAAATTTTGATGATTTTTCTTTTCTATTCGAACTTGTTTTGTTAAGACTACTTCTTTTCTTGGCGTTGCTATTTTTTTCTTTTGTAAGACTCTTTGTTTTCTTTCTGATTGTGCTTGTTCTATCAGTCAGATTTTTAATTTTTTTTTCTCTCATTGAATAATTTGTATTATCTGTAGATTTAATTTTTCTAAACGAGCCGTGAATTTTCTGATTCCTAATTATAGAATCTTTTTTTTTGTCAGTTTCGCCGGATTCATACGTCTTTCTCAATCTAAAGAATTGAGTTGGATGTACTTTTAAGAGTTCTTTTTTTATTTTTTTTATAAACACAAATAAAACGTTTTTGAGAATCACCCTTTTTGGTTCTTTTGAATCTTGTAGAAAATTTTTTGTTCTTTCTTTTAAAACGCTTAGAAATCGAAAATGATTATTTTTTGTTTTTCTAATTTTTTTTTTCAGTTCTTTAAAAATAGGATTAAAAAAGGAGGGTTTGGGGGGGACAGAACCAAAGGGAAGGTTAGTTTGCGTCCCCCAAGCCGTTAAAAAAGAAAACTTTTGTTGTT